CTAGTATTTACTAGTTGATTTGATCTTTTTTTCCTTCTTTCTATAGTGGAGATAGTCGCACGTAATGACAGATCACGGCCATATTATTAAAAGCTTGTGGTAAAAATGGGTTTCGTTCTAGTGCCTGGAAATAATATTCCAAAGCCTTTGTATGCTCTCCGTTGCTTGTGTGTATAAGGCCTATGTTATAGAGTATATAACTTCGATCATAGGGATCAATTTCTGGTCGCGTAGCTTCATAATAATTCTGTAAAGCTTCCGCATAATTTCCTTCGGATTGAGCCAACATCCGTTACGGTCGTTCATTCTATTCAAAGAATCTCCGTTCCAGAACCGTACGTGAGATTTTCATCTCATACGGCTCCCCCCTTCTGTGCATAGTACTAAGGGGAATAATCCATGGAATCAAAATTTAACTATTCTCATTATGAACTGACAGGAGCTGGTATTTTTACAAGAAATCTCTAGCCAGCCTTCCCGCAAGAGGTTTTTTTAACACCAATCATATTAGTGCTAGATGGAAATGGTAACTCCAACAATTTCTTTGTCCTCAACGCCTCCTATTTTCAGGAATTAGTCACTTCAACGATCTTTGATGGTTATACGGGTATCCAAAGTACGAACGAGATGGATGTTTGTTGTCCCAACCATTCTTCTTAGTCCCGATACCAATAAGGAAAAGGGAAATTTATAACAAAGTTTTCGTATTGTTGATTCCTTGGTGTAGTGCTTCTTCCCCTATGCTGCCTATTGGTACTAGTGGAATAGGATTGACCTACAATATAGAACCCATAGGTGTAACCTTTCGCTCAATACTCAAATTAACAATTGAAGCATCCGAGGCTGCATCAATCGAGGATACACGACAGAAGGAATTGTTCTATCTTCAAACTCACCTTCACCAAGCGTAGGTTTATTTCAATAATTTKGTTCTTTCTATCCCGAATCACATATCTTTCTCATAATACTGAAGTCTAAAAAAAGAAGAAAAAAGAATCAAATCGCACCATCTCTGTAATAGGTAAATGCCTTTTTTTCTCCTGAAGTTGTCGGAATTATTCGTAATAGAATATTGGCTACAATTGAAGAGGTCTTATCAATAAAATTTACATTTATCCGAGATCTAGGCATAATTAGCAATCCTTTCTATAATCTATAATTAGAATTCTTTTCATTACCCTTCGGGGAAAATGATCCCACAAACAAAGGAATTGTACAATACGAAATAACATAAAACAGACTAATTCTAAAAATGTGGACCTTCCGCTCAAATTGTCCCATTTTGTTTGGACAAGGAGAGATATGAAATATTTGAATCAGATTGGATTTCATTACAATTTCATAGTATACCAATGAACGGAACTATTACTATTTCATCTAAGATTTCATCTAAGTTGAATAACCAAGGACTTTCTTTTACTACGGATTTTGATAACTCGAGAAGTTTTGATTTGGTTATGATCCAAAGAGGAAAAAGAATAATTATTCCATGATAAAATAGAGTAGAGTAACCATCCGTTTTGTTTACATGACGATCCATGGGGTAGCTGATGAGAGAAGTTGGTGTTGAGAAATAGGAAATTTGAAAGGAATTATTCCTATGGAACCATTGATCGGTCATACCTGTACTGCAATAATATGAATGACTCGCTATTCACTCGGTTTCTGGTCAATAATAAGATTATGTAGGAGAGATGGCCGAGTGGTTCAAGGCGTAGCATTGGAACTGCTATGTAGGCTTTTGTTTACCGAGGGTTCGAATCCCTCTCTTTCCGTTTCTGTTAATTCACCAACGTGACCGACCACAATGTATCAAATCAAATAACAACTGATACCATTATTCCAGCAATAAGACTTTTATTTGATAGAAATTCTCTATTTCAGAAATTCTCTATTCCTAATTACATTACTGCGGTACGTAAAATACAAATATCGGAAAGAACAAAAAAGAAAAAAAAATCCTACTGCTGATCTATTTGTAATACGTGAATGAGAAAAATGCGGATCAAGGCCCTTAGATCTATTTACTTCGTCGAAAAGAGGGCAAAATTCTCTGAATCTTTCTTTCTTATTTTCGTTAGGTTCAAGTCTGGCGGGAATAATATTCTACGACTAACAACTCATTTATTTTCAAACCGATCCATTTACTATCTATTATTTGATTTACTAATCCTTTATATTGGAATGAGTCAATAGTCAAATGTTTTGGCAATTCCTCGGGGGGGGGTGAAGCAATATAATTTTGAATCAGAGCTTTCGATCTTTGTTTATCCTTCGTAGTAATAATATCTCGGGGTTTGCAACGATAACTTGGTATATCCACTATACGACCATTAACTAAAATATGTCTATGGTTAACTAATTGCCTAGCTCCAGGAATGGTCGAAGCCATACCCAATCGAAAAAGGATGTTATCCAAACGCATYTCAAGTAGTTGTAGTAAAACCTGACCTGTTGACCCTTTGGCTTTTCCAGCGATATGTACATATCTAACTAATTGTCGCTCCGTCAGACCATAATGAAAACGCAATTTCTGTTTTTCTTCTAGACGAATACGATATTGCGATCTTTTCCCAGAACGCAATTGGGTTTTAAGATCACTTCCGGATTTAGGTCTTTTACTAGTTAGTCCTGGTAAAGTCCCCAGACGGCGTATTTTTTTGAAACGAGGTCCTCGATAACGAGACATAAAGACTCCTTTTTTTATTTTATTGAAATTTCATTTTACAGAATAAATCTTAAATTAAGACTGAACTAAAGGATAAACAAAGCAAAGCTAAATTTACTGAAGTATTACAAAGTAGAATGAAATGAATTCTATTAATATCCGGATTTTTTGTATATGTATATATAGGAAGTTGAGGCTCCGTTTTATGATTTGTTCTGTAGAGATCTAATTGCTCCAATCCATTTTTTATTCATAGTTACAAGTTACCACGACATAATAGATCGGTGATCCAACATTTTGAGAAAAGGAGAGATTATCAATCATGGAAAAATCGATAGAGAAAAAAAAAGCCAGCTATCGGAATCGAACCGATGACCATCGCATTACAAATGCGATGCTCTAACCTCTGAGCTAAGCGGGCTCACATAACAGAAATAGAAATAGTATAACAAATAGAAATAGTGTATAGGAATTCAGGAAACTGCTGGATCTTAGCTTAGGGCTATTAGCTATTAATTTAATATGAACTATATAGTTCATATTCATAGTTCTATTGTTATATCTATATCATTATATATATATATCATTAGATATATTAGTTATATCTAATATTATTAGTTATATTAGTTATAACTAATTACATTAATTATTATTTATACATTCTATTCTTTTTTTTATGCATTTTATACATTTTATTTATATATTTATACATTCTATTTATATTTTTTAATATGTATATATATATGTTAATGAATATGTATATATAATTATATATATAATTATTAATGAAAATTGAAAATTATAAATTATGATTATAAAAAATCTAATTATTTCTTAATATAAAATTTATTTATTTCTTAAAGTAAAGCAGTTATAGCAATAATTATAGCGTATAGCGAGCGGATCGGTCCTAAGAAAAGATAAAGATAAGATAAGGATAAAGATACAATCCAAATTAGAATGAGACATTCTTCTGGTTTCATTCGGAAAAGGAAGAGATAGGACGAAAAAAAAAAAAAGAAGAATGAATATCGACCGTTCCAGTATTCCAAATCGCACTGTAAAAAAGAAAGGGAGGGAGAAACATATATATATGGGATATATCTATCCATATTGAATTGCGGATACATCAATGATAGAATCATTTCTGATTGAAACAAGGTTTATCCAATAGAAATAAACTGATAGAGGATCGCCAAAAAAATCAAATAGCAGCATACACTTTTTCGATATGGGAATCATTATCTAATGAATTCAACGGTTCCAAAATAAATGAAAGAGATGGGTGGAATTCCAACTGGATCTTGGTCTCAAATCAAAAGGGGATATGGCGAAATTGGTAGACGCTACGGACTTGATTGGATTGAGCCTTGGTATGGAAACCTACTAAGTGGTAACTTCCAAATTCAGAGAAACCCTGGAATTAAAAATGGGCAATCCTGAGCCAAATCCTTATTTTGAGAAAACAAGGGTTTATAAAACTAGAATAAAAAAGGATAGGTGCAGAGACTCAATGGAAGCTGTTCTAACGAATGGAGTTGACTACGTTGTGTTGGTAGCTGGAATTCCTCTATCGAAATTACAGAAAGGACGGCCCTATATAATATATCTAATACGTACGTATACATACTAACATATCAAACGATTAATCACGACCCGAATCTATCGAATATATATATATGAAAGMAAAAATTCAGAGTTATTGTGAATCCATTCCAATCGAAGTTGAAGGAAGAATCGAATATTCAGTGATCAAATCATTCATTCCAGAGTTTGATAGATCTTTTGAAAAACTGATTAATCGGACGAGAATAAAGAGAGAGTCCCGTTCTACATGTCAATACCGACAACAATGAAATTTATAGTAAGAGGAAAATCCGTCGACTTTAGAAATCGTGAGGGTTCAAGTCCCTCTATCCCCAACAAAAAGTCCATTTTACTTCCTAACTATTTATCCTCTTTTTTTCATCAGTGGTTCAAACAAAATTCACTATCTTTCTTTCTCATTCACTCTACTCTTTCACAAATGGATCCGAGGAGAAATCTTTGGATCTTATCCCAATTTGGATAGATACGATACCTGTACAAATGAACATATATGGGCAAGGAATCTCTATTATTGAATCATTCACATTTCATATCATTATCCTTACATTTATTAGATAAAATTTTTGAATACTTTACTTTATTTAATACTTTACTTTATTTAGATTTAGTCCCTTTAATTGACATAGATACAAGTACTCTACTAGGATAATGCACGGGAAATGGTCGGGATAGCTCAGTTGGTAGAGCAGAGGACTGAAAATCCTCGTGTCACCAGTTCAAATCT